TTCCTTCCCTTTTCTTTTGATTGTCTAAATATTCAGCTAAGACCATTCCAACGCTCCCTTTCGCCATGCATAAACTGAACCCACAATTGGGATAATCACGAAAATTAAAGCTTCTATAAATGCAGATACACCCAATACATCAAAACTCATTGCCCATGGATAAAGAAAGACCGTTTCAACATCAAAAACAACAAAAACTAGAGCAAACATGTAATAGCGAATTCGGAATTGTACCCAAGCACCCCCCATGGGTTCTATACCCGATTCATAACTAGAAAGCTTTTCTGGCCCTTCCCTAATCGGGGCTAAAATTCCAGAAATGGCAAATGCCAAGATAGGAATAACGCTTGATATTATTAGGAATGCCCAGAAAATATCATATTCGTGAAGCAGAAACATAAAAGTACTCCTATTAATGTGGAATAGGTTTAATTCTTTCATTTGAACATTTGAATTGGAATTTTCAATTCATCTAGAACTTCTTAGATGAAATAATAAAAAAATTTCTTTTGATCAAATCAAACCGCTGTTCTTTTTTTTTTTCTTTTGATTCTATTTCTATATGTGTAGACATAGCATGCTCTTACACAAACAAGATTCTCTTATACTTAAAGATTTTTCTTTTAGATTTTTCTTATATTTCTTATATATCTTCTAAAGTAAAGACTTATTTTTTTTTTTTTATTTAATATTTTATATCTTATAAATATAAAGTGAAAGTAAAGAATCTGTTATAGTAGAGAAGAAATTAAATGAATAACAATTCAATAAAATAAAGAAGAAATCTAGTATATTCTTTATATGATATGAATGATGAATAGAGTACCAAAATCGTGTTTGGAATGAACCAAAATACTTGTTTGTTTTGTTACGTTAATAAAACTTCGTAAGACCAACCGATGGGTTAGGTTTCGCTACAGGAAAAAGGTTTGTTCTCTTTTTATAGTTTTTATAGTAAACCTACACAATGAAAGATACCACAAAGTGGTAGATTCGACAGAATCGTGAACGATCGACAGAACATAAAAGACTTCTTATATCTTCTAATAGTTAATTAGTTAATTAAAGAATCTAGTTAATTAGTTAATTAAAGAATCACACATTATCGAACAATTCGACAAACAAAATTACCCCCACTAAACCCTTAGAATATAGAAGAAGTCTTTTGATGGATTTATGAATAATAAATGGGCCCTACATTATCTTTGAAACAAATTGAAAGAATCTCTTAGGTTTGTTGTTCCACCATTAGTAAGAGGGCTTTTAAAAATACTTAAGATCAATAAAATAATAGGCCCTAGATCCGTGCGACTTAGGATTAGATCTGCTGAGGTCAAGTTGAAATGACAGGAATCTTTCCTGATTTTCATTTTTTAAATTGACTTAAATTGGGTATACCGAATAAAAAAAATGTATCACTAACTCTTTTATCATGGACAGGAAAAGAGGAAAAATATTATATGTAATTCATTCATGAAAGTGGATGAAGAGAGATGGGTATTTGTAAAACAAATACCCAATTGGGTCCGTTGAGTTGTAATGAATTATTTTTTTTTTATTTTCTTGTTCCTACTACTACGAAAATTTTTATACAAAACAAAAATGGAATGTATTAGGGCTATACGGACTCGAACCGTAGACTTTCTCGGTAAAACAGATAAAACTTATTTTTATCAAAATGATTTGAACTGTTTCAAAGACCCAACATGCATTTTTTTGCATTGGGCTCTTTCATCAACTGATGTAAAGATCAGTTAGTCCACCATATTTTTTCTTTACAGGAAGATAAAAAGATAATGAGATGGTTCCCTGTGCTCTGATTCATTATTTGTATCCTGATATAGGAGCAATACCAAAGTGTTTCAAAGAAGGGTGACCTTTATTTAGGTCTGCCTTCAGCCTAGATCAACCTAAGTGAAATGGAATCTCTATCGCTCCGCTGCAAGAGTAAAATATGAAACTTTATACACCTCGAAGTTCATAGGACGAAAAGAGGTTCTTTTGAGATCCTTAGACTCATTATGCCTGGCATTGAATGGACTGAGCATTTACCTTACAATGGCAGGTTCTATTTGATTTGTCACCGGAATTTGCACTTGAATCGGATCAAACCAAATATTTGTCAGGCTATTTTTCTCTCGTTCTCTCGAATATACGGAGTAAGACATCCACTTATAAAAAAAAATAAATTATGGTCATTGCATACTTGGCTCCCTTGAAAAGCATTGGCGCACGTGTAAACGAGGTGCTCTACCTAACTGAGCTATAGCCCTTGTCATAATTATTTTAACATAGAGACAATTTCTTGTCAAGAAGGGTATCCCATAATCTCACATGATAACTCTCTGATCCGTTTACGTTTACTGGTAAAAGATTGATATTGCTTAGAAAGCATATTTTACCTATAATCCATCGAAGTGATGGAGACTCTTTTTTCTTTTTGTGGTGATAAATGACCTACTTAACCCAGTGGTTAGAGTATTGCTTTCATACGGCGGGAGTCATTGGTTCAAATCCAATAGTAGGTAGAACTTATTAGATACCATGGAATACGGCGGTATCTAATAAGTTTTTCTACCCATCCTCTTTTTTTCGTTCTATAATCAGATTAGACTTCATTGTTTTAATTTTGTGGAATAAAAATGTAGTGTGTAGGGTATAATAAAGAACTATTTTTCTTTTGATTACTACTAATAGGAAATTACATTGACAGCCTCTACTCGCGTCCTAGCTCGTCTTAGAGCTAGATTTGACTCAATTGCTTGTCTCTTACCCTCAGCTCTACTCAAATTAGCTTCAGCTATTTCAAGAGTTTGTTTAGCTTCTTGTGGATCAATGTCAGTACTAATTTCCGCATCATTTCCTAAAATGGTGATCTCATTATTACTTATTCTAGCGAAACCGCCCATAAGAGCCACCGTTAGCCATCGGTCATTTAGCCGTATTCTCAAAAGACCTATATCTACAGCCGTGGCAATGGGAGCATGGTTTGGTAATACGCCAATTTGTCCACTATTAGTAGATAAAATAATTTCTTTCACTTCGGAATCCCAAATTATTCGATTAGGAGTCAGCACACAAAGATTTAAGGTCATTTCTTTAATTTGCTCTCCTCTTCTAAGTTCATAGCTTTCGCGGTAGCTTCATCGATGTTACCCACCAAATAAAAGGCCTGCTCGGGAAGACCGTCTAATTCTCCGGAAAGGATGAATTGAAACCCCCGAATTGTTTCTGCGAGATCAACATATTTCCCTGGAGAACCGGTAAATACTTCTGCAACAAAGAAAGGTTGTGATAAGAAACGCTCAATCTTTCGTGCTCTTGCTACGGTTAAACGATCTTCTTCGGATAATTCGTCCAACCCAAGGATAGCTATAATGTCCTGAAGTTCTTTGTAACGTTGTGAAGTTTGCTTAACCATTTGTGCAGTTCCATAATGTTCCTCGCCAACGATCCGAGGTTGTAACATAGTTGACGTCGAATCCAAAGGATCTACTGCTGGATAAATACCTTTGGCAGCTAATCCTCTTGATAATACGGTAGTAGCATCTAAATGTGCAAATGTTGTGGCAGGAGCAGGGTCGGTCAAATCATCCGCAGGTACATAAACTGCTTGGATCGATGTTATAGATCCTTCTTTGGTAGAAGTAATTCTTTCTTGCAAAGAACCCATTTCCGTACTAAGGGTAGGTTGGTAACCCACTGCGGAAGGCATTCTACCTAATAAAGCAGAGACTTCGGACCCTGCTTGAACGAAACGAAATATATTGTCGATGAATAGAAGTACGTCTTGCTCATTAACATCCCGGAAATATTCCGCCATGGTTAGGGCAGTCAAGCCAACTCTCATACGAGCCCCTGGCGGTTCATTCATTTGACCATAGACTAGAGCGACTTTGGATTCTGCAATATTTTTCTCATTAATCACCCCGGATTCTTTCATTTCCATGTAGAGATCGTTTCCTTCACGAGTACGTTCACCTACTCCACCAAATACGGATACGCCTCCATGAGCTTTGGCAATGTTGTTGATCAATTCCATGATGAGTACTGTTTTACCCACTCCAGCTCCCCCAAATAGTCCAATTTTTCCTCCCCGGCGATAGGGGGCTAAAAGATCCACCACTTTAATCCCTGTTTCAAAGATTGATAATGTTGTATCTAACTGTATGAAGGCAGGTGCAGATCTATGAATGGGAGATGTTGTGCGAATATCGACAGGACCTAAATTATCAACAGGCTCTCCAAGAACATTGAAAATTCGTCCGAGAGTAGCTCCGCCGACTGGAACACTTAGAGGAGCTCCTGTGTCAATCACTTTCATTCCTCTCATCAGACCATCTGTAGCACTCATAGCTACAGCTCTCACTCGATTATTTCCTAATAATTGTTGTACCTCACAAGTTACATTAATTTGCTGGCCGACAGTATCTCGACTCTTAATTATCAAAGCATTATAAATATTAGGCATCTTGCCCGGTGGAAAAATGACATCCAGTACTGGGCCAATAATTTGAGCGATACGCCCTAGGTTTTGTTCTTCAAGTGTAGAAACCACAGGATCAGAAATAGTGGGATTGCTTCTCATAATCATAAATCATAATAAATATGTTGAAATTCTTTTTTGAAAAGTAAAAGTACTGAATCGAAAATCAATATCCGATAGCAAGTTGATCGGTTAATTCCATAAGAAAGAAATGGGAGTAAGCATTCGATTGAGTTAATACCACTCAATACAATTCAATCCTTTACTCAACAATTCAATCCTTTACTCAGTGAATAAGTCAATTTTAAATTCTTTATCTTGTCTTTTTTTTTTATTTGTGTTGTGCACCTATTCTTCTTTGATATACCACATATGTTCTCCTTTCTAGATGAATTATGCCTCTTTTCACATCTAGGATTTACATATACAACATATATTACTGTCAAGAGGGGAGTTACTCTATTATTTCCTTTTCTTTATTAAAATATTTTCTTTAATATATTCTATTTCTAAT